TCCATAAAAGCTAGACTAAGCAATAAAGTACCTCGTATTTTACCCTCTGCTTCTGGTTGTCTCGCAATACCCTCTACAGCTTGGCCTGCAGCAGTACCTTGACCAACTCCGGGTCCAATAGAAGCAAGTCCTACAGCCAATCCAGCAGCAATAACGGAAGCGGCAGAAATCAGTGGATTCATGGTAAGTTCCTCGCACAAAAAAAAAAAAAAATGGTTAATGATACAATCAACCAATGAATTATTACTTAATTTTATCATTAAGTTTGATCATTAAGATCTATTGGGTCGGAGTAACTAAAAACTAATGATAATATTACTGAATCGTCAGAACTACTTCGATATCTCGTTTTTTGTTTCTACCCATGATGAAGTTTTTGTAAATCCATATACATACGGCTCTAGTTATTGCATTTCTTTCTTTCCAACCATTCTTTCATTCCATCCTTCGTTCTTTACTCTTCTATATCCTTGAGTTCATCTGTTTTTTCATCCAATCCACAATCACAAATGAAACAGAAGAAAGGACTTGACTTATCTTGTAATCCATCTAATCTAAATGCAGTAAACTGCAATCAAATCAATATATGCAATCATCAATATATGCAATCATCAATATATGCAATGGATATCAATATGATCGATATCAACGATATCAATATATCAATATAACGATATCAATATGTATATCAATACATATATATATATATTTTTTATTTATTTTGCTATATATATTGCTATCTATATATATTGCTATATATATTACATATATATAGCATATAGTTAGATATATATATAGTTAGTTAGTATATAGGTAAGGCATAAGGACTTCTATTTATATATAGATAGGACTATATAACTAGTGAATATCTAATATTACATATACATATTACATATACATTTCTTTCTTCCATAACGTAAACTGGCCACATTTTATATTGAATCGGATTATAGAATCATTCCTCGAAACCCACACAAAAAGCGGCTAGACTTATAGACATTACATACATCTAGTGTGACCTCCCCAACCCATCCCTTTTTTTTTTTACAATTCCGTAATATCGTTCATCTTCTCTCCTACGACTCTAGGTCATATATTCATACGTATTTATATCTATTATGTTCTCCAACCAAGCAGATTATCTTGAACCATGCATGAATTGGGATAAGCTAAAAAAAAAGACTATTTCGAAAACTAGTCAATGATGACCCTCCATGGATTCACCTATATAAGCCGCGGCTAACGTTGCAAAAATAAGAGCTTGAATACCACTTGTAAATAATCCAAGAAACATGACAGGTATAGGAACTACTGAAGGGACTAAAGAAACAAGAACAACAACTACTAATTCATCAGCCAATATATTCCCGAAAAGTCGAAAACTAAGAGATAAGGGTTTTGTGAAATCTTCTAGGATGTTAATTGGTAAAAGTATTGGAGTTGGTTTGATGTATTTCTCGAAATAACCCAACCCTTTTTTGGTAAGACCTGCATAAAAATATGCCACTGACGTGGGTAAAGCTAAAGCAACAGTAGTATTTATATCATTCGTGGGCGCAGCTAACTCCCCATGAGGTAACTGTATGATTTTCCAAGGTAAAAGGGCACCTGACCAATTAGAAACAAAAATAAATAGGAACATAGTTCCAATAAAAGGAACCCAAGGTCCATATTCTTCTCCAATCTGGGTTTTGCTCAAGTCTCGAATAAATTCAAGGACATATTCAAAGAAATTCTGACCGTCGGTCGGAATGGTTTGTGGATTCCGAACAGCTATGATGGCTGAACCTAACAAGATAGCAATTACGACCCAAGAAGTGATAAGTACTTGGGCATGGATTTGTAAACCTCCTATTTGCCAATAGAAATGTTGGCCTACTTCTACACCCGATATATCGTATAACCCCTTGAGTGTTTTAATGTAACATGGTATAACATTCATATTGTCCTCTGATAGAAATTGAACTTCAAAAAAGGAATTAGTTTGATTCAACCATTTCTTTCTCAACTCACCAACTTGAATCATTAATCATATATTTAGGATACCAAGAAATCACATAACATCATAATATATATCAATATCCCCAGTTCTTTTTTTTTTCTATTTTTAAAAATTCAAAAAAAAGTAACCGATCCAATAAATCTATGGAGTTGCCCAATAATTAACATTAACTAATTTTATTATTCTTAATCTTAATCATAATCAACGATTTCTTATATAGCTAGAACGACCTTCACAAATTGCGGATACTAATTTGTTAAGAATCAATCGAATTGAAGCTATAGCGTCATCGTTGGCTGGAATCGAAATATCTGCAAGATCTGGGTCACAATTTGTATCGATTAAACAAATCGTTGGAATCCCCAAAATGGCACATTCTCGAAGAGCCGTATATTCTTCTTGCTGATCAACGATGATCACAATATCAGGCAATCCCGTCATATATTTGATCCCACCGAGATATGTTTGCAAGGTAGATAATTTTCTCTTCAACATTGCTGCATCTCTTTTGGGGAGACGGTTGAGTTTCCCCATCTTTTCTTCTGCTCTTAAGTCCCTGAACTTATAAAGTCTCGTTTCCGTAGTGGACCAATTCGTTAACATACCACCGAGCCATTTTTGATTAATAAAATGAGACCGAGCCCTTATTGCAGCTGATGCTACTGAATCCGATGCTTTATTTTTGGTACCGACGATTAAGAAGTTTTTTCCCCTACTTGCTGCATCAAAAACTAAATCACAGGCTTCTGATAAAAAACGAGCAGTTCTAGCGAGATTTGTAATATGAATACCTTTACGCTTTGCAGAAATGTAAGGGGCCATTCTAGGATTCCATTTCTTAGTACCATGACCAAAATGAACTCCTGCTTCCATCATCTCTTCCAAATTGATGTTCCAATATCTTCTTGTCATTTTTTCCCACACTTCCTTTTTGTTTTTTCTTTTTCGTATTATTAACAAAGAGACGAGGTACCTTGAAATAAATAATTGTTCCGATGGAACCTTCTACCGGGGATTGACCATTGATACACGGCACAAACCATAATTTTTTTTAATTACTTATTTTATTTATTACCAAATCAATAATCAGACCAGTATAGTTAAAAGATAGTTAAAGTGAAAATGAACCCGCTCTTAGGAATCATTAAATCGCATAAATGATTGTTCTGATGTCTCATGTAAATTTGTCTCATGGAAATTGTTTGTCGCGTAAGAACAAAATAATTCTCTATGGTGTAACAAAATATCTCTCATTTCCAACTCGAATAGATTTTTTCTTTTGATTTCCAAATAAATGTTTTTGTCTTGCCTTGAACGGTGCACAAATTTTTGGAATCCGGTACCAACAGGTATAATCCCCCCCAGAACAACGTTCTCTTTCAGGCCTTTCAACCAATCAATACGACCTCGTAGAGCAGCTTTTGCTAAAACTCGAGCGGTTTCTTGAAAACTTGCTTCGGATATGAAACTTTGAGTATTCAGAGACGCTCTTGTTATTCCCAATGAGATTGCCCGATAACAGATTGATTCGTCCAAAGCGCGCCCTGCTCGTTCCGCTCGCAACAATCCGATTAATTCTCCAGGCGAAAAAACATTAGACATTCCATCTTCTGAAACCAACACTTTTGATGTTACTTGACGTACAATAATCTCTATATGTCTATTATGGATCTGTACCCCCTGGGATCGATAAACCTTTTGGATCTTATTAACCAAAGAGATACGACTTTGGGCTATGGTTAGCTCAGCTCCAATCAAAAACCCCCAGGGGATCCCAAGAATTCTTGGTATACGCTCGTTCCAACCTTCAACTCTCCTTTCGAGGTTCATCGATATTGAATCAATCGAACGCACTTCTAAGATTTGTTCTACTTTTGGAAGACCTTGCGTTATGTCACCAGATCTCGATTTTTCATATATAAATGTAACTAATGTATCTCCTTCGTAAAGGATTTTCCCATAATGACCATGAACAGTTGCTCCAGGAGTAGCCAAATAAGACTTAGCCGATCTTATAACTAAAAAGTCGACATTAACAATTAAAATTTGACCAGATTTTTTTACGTGTGGTTCGTATTTAAATAGACATACATTTTCACAAATAAATTGTCCAAGGCTAATTTTGATCGATGTCTCTTCACAATAATCATGATGGAGAAAGCACCAATTCAAATGGAATGGGTTCAAAACGATGTTACTGCATAGATCGGGATTATAAATCCTCCTATTTTCATCTATTAAACAGTATTTAAGTACTTGAAGTACTTGGAAAATCTGTTTCAAATTGTCAAGTAGCAAATATTTCTTTAACACGATCTGATTATGAGTTATTAAATGGTAAGATGAATAAAAATTCGATATTTTAGGTACAATAGCGCCTAAGGGACCTAAATAATCCCTAATTGGAATTAGGGGATCCGATTCTTTTGTCACATTGTTATATTTCGAACTATTGAATGGACCAATTCGAGAACAATTGGATGATGACAAAATTAGCAAAGATTGGCATTCCTTATTTCGATTCAACAACATACCAATAGTTCCTTGATGTTGGCTAAGTGATTGAATCTTCGCCTTGGAATAAAAAGGATTGATATTGGTGCAATCTAATCCATTATCGGGAATCAATCCGGAACTTGCCCTATCATACCTTTTTCCGGTATACGAAATAGTGGACTTGACTAACTCAATTCTTATGAAATCGCGAATTAGATCATTTGCCCTTACCTCAACAAAGGAAGCATGAACCTCTTCTATAGAACCATTTTGTTCTTGGTCCCAATTCAATACTAAGCAAGTCCGAACTAATTGAATACTTGTGTGATAAATTCCTCGAATTGACTTGCCATTTCCATAAAGGATATAATTGACAACTCTAAATTGGACATTATCCTTTTCCTGCAAGATATCACGAGGGAAAAGTGTTGCTAAATTTATCCCATCGGATATTTCATATGTGACTACGGGTCGAACCAAAACAAAATACTTTTTCTTGGTA